AATTCATATAGAGCCATCGAACCGGCCCAACCAGCAACCAGAGCTGTATGCATTATATGGACAGAAATCAATCGACCGGGATCATTCAATACGACAGTATGAACACGATACCAAGGCAAACCCATGGAAATACCTCTTTATCAAAGAAAAATAGACACTATGTAACTTTATTGCATTAGAAAAAACTATGCTATTGATATTCTCTTTTCAGTGGATTATCTCGAAGCAAGGGTTAATGTTAATATTTGTATTTGTTCTATTCTGTTGGTACTAATGGAACAATTCTGTTCGTAGGAACAAAGATAAACAGATCTATTCTATACCCAATAAGTACCAATACGCAATGGGGGTTGATCCCATTTTCTATGAGTGAATGCACCCATACTTGTTCATCATTCGAAGGCCCTATTCGTAAAAATTTTCCTTTATTCATTCTGTCTTCTTTTATGAACTTATCCAATCTAAGGATAAAATATGATGAAGGCCAATATTATGAAGACAATAAACTCATTGTTACGTTTCCATACCAAAGTGAAATAAAGTACTAAATTCTTTTTTCTGTTTTTTTATGCCTATTGGTGTTCCAAAAGTGCCTTTTCGAAATCCTGGAGAGGACGATATATCTTGGATTGACGTATAGTGCGGCTTGTCAGATATATTGGGTCATATGGTATTTTCCCGTTCTCTCCCTCGATCGAGATATCCTCTGTTTCGCCCAAGAAAGATTGATTGAATCATCAACAATTTGGAGCGTGAAGTTCAATTAGATCCATTTTATTTTTGGGGGGATCCAGATTAATATTATCAAATAATTTATGGTTGGCTTAGTTGGATCAATAAAATGAAGTATACAGGCTCCGTTTATAAAAAACCCAATTGGTAATATATGATTACTATATTGTATCATAAATGATTTTATTTATAAATAGAAATAGGAGTGATCTCAAACTGTTAATCAATCGAGTAATAGGATGAATACGTCGAATATTTGGTGAAGACATGAAATAAATAAAAAAAGGAAGTTGTAGTAAAAAGAAGTGGTATTGGGGGCATTTGTCCTATATGTGCAAATCGAAGTCGATCGGATCTTTACCCGGAGTAGAGCATAAACCTAAAAAAATTAAGAAGGCCCATTTAGAAACAAGAAAATGACATCGTGATTTGGATCGGATCTCGATGAGACAATACATCAATGATAAGTTAGTTCGATAAGTTTAATGAATTCTTTTTTTTTTTTATTTTATATATATTTATATATATTATATGGAAGGGTCAAAACTCATCTTTCTTGAAAAATCGAAGAAAAAGCCCCCTCGTTTTAGAAAGAGCTTGCTATGAAAAAAAAGAGGGCTGGAATCTACACATTGATTCTTTTTCGCGATTTTTTTTAGAACCGTATGCATCAAAAGGTGCATGTACGGTTCCTGAGGGATACAATTTTATCCTAATCAACCGACTTTATCGAGAAAGATTACTTTTTTTAGGCCAAGAGGTTGAGAGCGAGATCTCGAATCAACTTATTGGTCTTATGATATATCTCAGTATAGAGGATGAAAACAAAGATCTGTATTTTTTTATAAATTCTCCTGGCGGATGGGTACTACCCGGAATAGCTATTTATGATACTATGCAATTTGTGCCACCAGAGGTACATACAATATGCCTGGGATTAGCCGCTTCAATGGGATCTTTTATCCTGGTCGGAGGAACAATTACCAAACGTCTAGCATTCCCTCACGCTTGGCGCCAATGAGTTTTTTATTTGATAGAAAAAAGCAGACTATGCCTTCGCCATATGAAATATGAATATTAAGTAATAATAGCATGGCACTTCGAATTCGATATGAGAAAATTCTTTATTGTTTTTTTTTCAAAACATTAGATTATGTATCGAAAGAGAAGTATGAGATAAAGGGTATTTCCGATTTTATCTTATCTATCGGGGGTCCGTTTCAGCGTCACAAACTTTTTGTTTTCACACCAGAAGGCTCTTAACAATCTTTATGTTATGAAAGGATACGAAAATAAAAAATAATCTTATTTGGTTCTTATTTTATTTGATCAGATCAAAAAGAAACTTTGGGATTGCTGAATCATAGAGGAAATAAATATATAACGTAACGGAGCCATCATAGTATTTTTTAACTTCTCCGAAAGGAAGGGTGGTAATTGGATCATTTACCGATCTGGATCTGACAGATCCTACATTTTTCGATGGCAGGTAAAAGTCAATTCCATTGTAGAGCCGTATGCAATTCGCAAAAGATGCCTGTACGGTTGTTCAATTCTATCTTTTTTTCTTGTTATTCTTTATCTCTTCTCTTCGACTCATCATACGAGATAGAGAAATCATTTATTATGTTATATCATCAGGGTAATGATCCATCAACCGGCTGCCGCTTTTTATGAGGCACAAGCCGGAGAATTTGTCATGGAAGCGGAAGAACTACTGAAACTGCGCGAAATCATCACAAAGGTTTATGTACAAAGAACGGGCAAACCCTTATGGGTTGTATCCGAAGACCTGGAAAGGGATGTTTTTATGTCAGCAACAGAAGCCCAAACTCATGGAATTGTTGATCTTGTAGCGGTTCAATGAAAAAAGAAAGGATTTCGTGCAAATCCGTGATTTGAGATCTTCTTACCGGGTTTCATTTTCATTAAATTAAATAAAATGGGGGTAATTCATAATCATCCGGTTAGGATCGATCTAAACCAGTACATTATGTATATGATTCAGCATGCCAACTATTAAACAACTTATTAGAAACACAAGACAGCCAATCAGAAATGTCACGAAATCCCCCGCTCTTCGGGGGTGTCCTCAGCGCCGAGGAACATGTACTAGGGTGTATGTGCGACTCGTTCAGATCATGGACTGGGACGAAAAACAACTTTTCCAGTATCAATGATCAGTACCAGTGAATAGAATGGAAGAACTCCATTCACTATCTAAACTAAAAAAAAAAAGATCTATCATATTCCCCTATTGTGTATTGTGTATGAAATTTATGGTTTCCGTCGGTGCAAATACAATCACCTAAATTTAAGATAATAAGCAATTCCCCATTGGCAAAAGGGTTATCCATTAAGCGGGGAAAATCAGCAGAAAGATTGGGCTCCCACTCTTGCAAGAACGGACTAACAGGGTCAGCTACTTAGCTAACCTTCATAATTAAATACCGTTACTGTATAGGTAGATCTCATTGTGAAAGACCTATTACTGGATAATTCATGGGTAGAGCCAAAGAGTGTGAACTGTACAAGTTACCAATAAGATTTATTAAATGAAGGAAGGAGCTCCGGTGTATAGAAAGGACCTCACCGTTTAAGAAGTAACCATAGAAACGATGGAACCCACTATTTCTTTATCCATTTAATTTCAAATTGACTACTTTTTTAGTTAATTTACTATGTTTTTGATACCTAGTATCAATACTATTTCTTATTTCGAGGTGAAATGCATAGAAAAAAGAAAAAAAAATCGTGGTCGGGAAGGTTATAGTAGCAAAAGCCATTGGAATTTTTATTTTATACATTGGAAGAATCCGCTTTGTTATTAATAGACCAGGAAAGGGTACAAGGATAACTGAAAGAAAGGAAATCAATTAGTTATTCATCAAAGTTTCATTTATTCAATGACCAGAACTAGACGAGGATATATAGCTCGTAGACGTAGAACAAAAATTCGTTTATTTACATCAAGCTTTCGAGGAGCCCATTCAAGACTTACTCGAACTATTACTCAACAGAAAATCAGAGCTTTGGTTTCGACTCATCGGGATAGAGATCGGCAAAAGAGAGATTTTCGTCGTTTGTGGATCACTCGGATAAATGCAGTAATTCACGAGAATGGGGCATCCTATAGTTATAGTAGATTTATACACGATCTGTACAAGAGGCAGTTACTTCTTAATCGTAAAATACTTGCACAAATAGCTATATCCAATAGGAATTGTCTTTATATGATTTCCAATGAGATCATAAAATAAAGAGATTGTAAAGAATTCACCGGAATGATTTAATGATTTAAATAAATGGAGTTCCCCGGAGAATGAACTCCGGGAAGGTAGATTCTAAATTAGTATGATAAAATATGATAAAGTCGTCAAAATGAAGGAATATGTTCAATAAAAAAAAAAAGGATTTCTTCTTCTTCCCCGATTATTTTTGTTTCTTACAACACAACAATCAAATCTCGATTCTTAGATTTTTCGAACAAAACATCAAATCTGCGTTTGAGTTCGAATTGGAATTTCGATTCAATTGAAGAGTAAGCCTATTTATTTCTGGTTCTAAGACCAGTAGTTCTAGCGGTCGACTCGGTTCTTTCAAATTGTTTCTCATTATTAAGAAAAGGTAACGAAGATAAAATACGAGCTTGTTTTATAGCAATAGTAATTAATCGTTGTTGTTTCAAAGTCAATCTATTCACTCGTCTAGATAATATTTTTCCTTGTTCACTAATAAATCGACTAATTAAACTCATGTTTCTATAATCAATTCGATCCCCCGATTGGATCGGGGGCAAACGCCTACGAAAAGATCGCTTGGATTTAAGAAAAGGTCGCTTGGATTTATCCATGGTTTGTTTATTCCTTATCCCGAAAATCCTATTTCGTTCGGATCAAAAATGAATTAGAATTCAGAAATAGGATTTGGTTTATTTCTATTTAAATATATGTTATATATATTATATAATATTATATACTATATTATTTTACTATATTATTTTTACTGTTCCTTGGAAGGGTGACACCTCGGTTCGATCTATTTTTTTATCTCCCCATGAATCGTATGTTTATAACAATAGGGACAGAATTTTTGCAATTCCAATCGACCGGGCGTATTGTGTCGATTTTTTTCAGTAATATATCTGGAAATGCCTGTTGATTCCTTATTAACACCGCCTCGTACACAACTAGTACATTCCAAAAGAACCCTTATTCGGGCATCTTTACTCTTGGCCATGAACCTCCTTTGTTTTTTTTTATTCATTCAAGTCTTCTATTTTCGATCCGAAGAAAGTAAGGAAAAAAAATAGAAGTTGCTAACTCAAAATCCAATTATGATATGAAGGATTTCGTTGTAATCAATATCAATAGAGTAATAGTAAATAATAAGTAATACAATGATTTCTAACTATAACTATATTTCTAATCGCAGTACAGTATTTAATTTAAGGATCTTGTATGATACTCTTGCACTAGACCAACATTTACATTTACGTTTTCCCTCTATTCTTAATTTGATTCGAGTCTGAACCCGAGTTTCGCTGAGGTTAAATCCACTTTTATTCTTTCTCTTACTCGTCCCTTATAAAATTCTAAAAAAGAGAAAAAAAGAGGAGGGGGAAAGGAATTAGTCACAGATATTTGATTGTATCTCTAATATTCTTCACCCCTTCTCATGTTAATTAAAAAAAGGGAATGTCAACGCATCCGGGAATAAACGATTAATCTCTATCAATAGACCTGCTAAGGACCCGAACCATATAGTACTTAGTACCGGTGCCGTGGAAAGATATGTTTTTAGATCTCGCATTTAAAATCCTCCTTATTTATTGTAATACATAATGGTAATACATATATGATCAGATGCATATGGACCACTTGTATTTGTACACAGAATTCCCGATTCAAATTGAAGATTCGCTAGATAAGATTTTCTTTTTCTTAAAACATAAAAAGAAGTTTCTTTACTCCTGAGCATTCCCCAAAAATATTCATTTATTTTTTATTTCATTTTTAGGGTGGGTTTCATATTTTATATGTATATAAGTCTTTTATTATTATATGTTAATATATAATAATATGATAAAAAAAAAAAGAAGAAATGGGAAGAAAAATTGTGTATATCAATGGAGGAAATAAGGATGTGGAAAACAAGACAGGTATTCTCTACAATGACACTGTAGACCAATTGAAAGGGATGTAGCGCAGCTTGGTAGCGCGTTTGTTTTGGGTACAAAATGTCACGGGTTCAAATCCTGTCATCCCTACCTATTACTTCTCCTCTGAGCAGTAACGAAGAATCAATTGAGATCAATTAAAATTGGATATACATAATTTTTCATTTTATGATACTATAATAGTATATGCATACAAGATGTGTTGGAGTTACAAAAAGAATCCTTTTCTTTATAGTCTTATCTATTGTGATAAGAAAACGCTCTTAGTTCAGTTTGGTAGAACGTGGGTCTCCAAAACCCAATGTCGTAGGTTCAAATCCTACAGAGCGTGATTCCGTTTTTGTTAGTTGGAATTACACTGAACTAACTTCACTAACTTGAACAGCAATCTGAATTTGACCTCCTGTGGATTAAAGAATAAAGAAAAGAGGAGGTCAATCAAAAAAAGAGATGTTAATTAATCAAAGGTCCAACTGATCACCACGTCTGTATTGTAAATATGCAGTTACGAATAATCCAGCCAAAGTAATAGGAATTAGACCTAAGACGATTCCAAATAGAAAAACTTCAATCATTTCATTTCAATTTGTTTGAAAAGGGGAAAAGAGAGGTAATATCTATCCCTAAATCTTAATCCGAATTGCCCATGAATCGCAATGACCAAGAATTGGCAATTGACACGGTAAGGAACTCATAGAATACATGGAATCTCACGGAAAGGTTTCTCTTTATGAATTGTTTATTCGATTAATTTCAAATAAGTCGTATCTTGCTTAGACCAATAAATAGGACTGAGGTTATAGTTGAAGCCGCTAGTAGAAAACCGAAATAACTAGTTATAGTAGGCATGAAGGAGCTAAATGAAATATGTTCTTTATTATACATATGTTTATAAAGCACTTACCTAAGTTTCCATTTTTGCGAGATACGAGGATAAACAAAAATACCAATTGAAAGAATAAGTTAAATTGAAAGTTTTTGATTCATCAATCAATTATTATAGGCGGCACTAACAAAGATAGAGTGACAGAGGTATAAAAAGAAATCGATTCATTATCTGTGGCATCTACCCATACCGTGATTCCGAATCAACAGATTCATTGAGCAACTCTTGAGTAAACTAATAATAAAATAAGAACTGTGCCGTGTAACTTCGTTCAAAAATGAAACTTTCTTTGCGTCACTATGAAACAAAATTAGAAAATCATTTCTATTTTGATCATTTCTTTTTTAATTGTATCGAATACATTTTATATTTTGGAACGAAGAGTGCCCTTATAACAATAAAATCTTTTCTTTTACTTTTTACTTTAATTTTAACTCATTAGATTCAATAGTAGGTTCATTCACATAGTATCTCGAATGAGAAAAAAAAAAAGATATCGCACGATCAGATCACTCGAAAAAATAAAATCTGTATTTTGGTTCAATTAGATTCTAAAAAATTCCTATTATCTTTTCCTTTATAGGTTCCACATTTTGTCTTTCCATATTATAACTTCTAGTTAGGTAGTTAGGTCAAGAAAGAACCCTTAGATCTAATACAACAATGCGTGCTTCGCGAATATTGATTGTTCCCATTATTTTAT